AATTCCTATTACTTTGGCTGGATTATTCGTAACTGCGTATTTACAATACAGACGTGGTGATCAGTTGAACTTTTGATTCATTCACATCTCTTTTTTTTTTGACTGACCTCCTTCTTGCTTTAATATGCGGGAGGTCTAATTCAGATTGCTGCTCAATGGTTTGAGAACAGTGGAATTTTGACACAATCTAATAAACAAAATAAACAAAACAAGAAACAAGAGTGGAATCACGCTCTGTAGGATTTGAACCTACGGCATTGGGTTTTGGAGACCCACGTTCTACCGAACTGAACTAAGAGCGCTTTTCTTTTTGATTTTTCTAAAAAAGATAAGGCTAGAAAGAGGACATTCTTTAACCCCAATACATTTCGATTTTGTACGTATATACTATGATATAGTATATCATAAATTACATAATTATGTATGTCTAATTTTATTAAAAAAAAAGATAGATCTAAAAGAGATCCCTCGTTACTGTTCTTCTGAGCAGTAATAGGTAGGGATGACAGGATTTGAACCCGTGACATTTTGTACCCAAAACAAACGCGCTACCAAGCTGCGCTACATCCCTTTCAATTGGTCTACAGTGTCATTGTAGAGAATTCCTGTCTTGTTTTCCACATCCTTTTTTTTTATTGATATACAAAATGCATTTATTCTTTTTTTGTCTCATATCAGATAACAAACATATAATAAATAATAAATGACTTTTTTTTTACGGGAATTCTCTCAATTTGAATTTCATATAATTTCACATAAATAGTCGTTTTCGTTTGAAAATTTTATCTAGAAAATCGTTGTAGTATACATTTCCATTTTTATTTTGAAAATTAGGGGTTGGGAGTTACATATACAAATATAAGTACTTCTTAACTACATGTACATCTGTAGTTATATATATTACTATAATGTAATACAATAAAGAAGAAAGAAGGAGGATTTAAAATGCGAGATCTAAAAACATATCTTTCCGTAGCACCGGTACTAAGTACTCTATGGTTCGGTTCTTTAGCAGGTTTATTAATAGAGATTAACCGTTTATTTCCAGATGCATTAACATTCCCCTTTTTTTCATTCTAGTTATTAACATGAGAAAGGGTGAAGAAAATTAGAGATACAATCAACGATCTGTGACTAATTCCCTCTCCCTTTTTTTTTTTATTCTACTTAAAAAAAAGGGGGGGAGAGAAAGAAAAAAAATTCAAGGTCATTAAAATGAGGGTTCAGGATCCAATTAAATTACTAATAGAGGGAAAACTCAAATGTGGCTAGGGGAAGAGTATCCTATGAGATACTTAAAAAAAAATACTGTACAACGATTTTAAATATAGTTCGAAAAAAAATCGTTGTATTGCTTATTATTTTTTTTAATTACTAAATTAATATTCATTGCAACGAAATATTTCAGAATTTTTTTTTGAGTTAACAACTTCTATTTTTTTGGTTCTTTCTTTTTCGCGTGGAATCCTAAAATAGAAGATTGGGGTGAATCATAAATCCAAAGGAGGTTTCATGGCCAAGGGTAAAGATGTTCGAGTAACAATTATTTTGGAATGTACCAGTTGTGTTCGAAACGATAGTAAGAAAGAATCAGCGGGAATTTCCAGATATATTACTCAAAAGAATCGACACAATACGCCTAGTCGATTGGAATTGAGAAAATTCTGTTCCTATTGTTACAAACATACAATTCACGGGGAAATAAAGAAATAGATCAAATTGAGTGCTTGTATGTCAACTTTTCAAGAACAGTAAAAATGACAGTATCCATATATTATTACATATATATAAATAAAATATAAACAAATAAATCAATAGAAAGAGAAACAAACCTAATCCTATATTGTTAATTCTATATAGAAACTCTATCCTATATAGAAATCGAAATCGTTTTGATCCGATCAAAATAGGATTTTACAGATAAGGAATAAACAAATTATGAATAAATCTAAGCTACTTTTTCCTAAATCCAAGCGATCTTTTCGTAGGCGTTTGCCCCCGATTGGATCGGGGGATCGAATTGATTATAGAAACATGAGTTTAATTAGTCGATTTATTAGTGAACAAGGAAAAATATTATCTAGACGGGTGAATAGAGTGACTTTAAAACAACAACGATTAATTACTATTGCTATAAAACAAGCTCGTATTTTATCTTTGTTACCTTTTCTTAATAATGAGAAACAATTTGAAAGAAGTGAGTCGACCCCTAGAACTACTAGCCTTAGAACCAGAAAGAAATAGGCTTATTCCTCAATTGAATCAAAATTCCAATCCGAAGGAACTAAAAAAGAGATTAATATTTTGTTGGAAAAATCCAACCAAGAATCCTAATTGGATTGTTCCGTCTGTGTCTGTCATAACAAAAAAAAAGCAAAATAAAAGAATCGTCGAAAAAGAATAAATCTTTTTTTTTAGCTAGTATATCCCTTTATTTTGACGACTTTTTATTTTATCATACTAATTTCTACTCTACTTTCCCCGAGCTCATTCTCCTTAGAACTTCATTGAAAATATTTCATTGGATTTCTTCCAATCCCCTTTTATTTTATGACCTCATTCGAAATCGTATAAAGACAACTCCTATTTAATACAGCTATTTGTGCAAGTATTTTCCGATTAAGAAGTAACTGCTTTTTGTACAGATTGTGTATGAATCTGTTATAACTATGGAATACCTCATTTTGGCGAATTACTGCATTTATTCGAGTGATCCACAAACGACGAAAATCTCTTTTTCTCCTACCCCTATCCCGGTGAGCTGAAACTAAAGCTCTTATTCTCTGCTGAGTCATAGTTCGTGTAAGTCGTGAATGAGCCCCTCGAAAGCTTGATGTAAATAAACGAATTTTTGTTCTACGTCTCCGAGCTATATATCCGCGTTTAATTCTAGTCATTGAATAAATCAAACTTTGATGAATAACTAATTCTTTTTTTTTTTTTCAGTTATTCTTTTCCCCTTTACTAGTCTATTAATAACAAAACGAATTATTCCAATGTATAAAATCAAAATTCCAATGGCTTTTGCTACTCTAACCTTCCCCACCACGATTTTTTACTAGGCATTTTCCTTTCCTTTGAAAGCAGAAATTGTATTGATACTTGAATATAAAAAAAAATATAATAACTACAAAAAGTAGTAAATAGAAATGGATAAATAAATAGTGGGTTCCATCGTTTCTATGGTTACTTCTTAAACGGTGAGGTTCTCTCTATACACCGGAGCTCCTTCTTTTAATTAATCAATACTATTGGTAACTTGTACAGTTCACACTCTTTGGCTCTACCCCATGAATATTCCAGTAATAGTTCTTTCACAATGAGATCTACTTTATACAGTAACGGTATTTCATTTTGAAAATTTGTTGGGTAGCTAACCCTATTAGTCCGTTCCTTTCTTTTAAGAGTGGAATCTTTTCTTTTAATAAAAAATGTAATTTCCCCCGCTTAATGGATAACCATTTGTTATCACTGGGGGGTTTCTCAAAAATTTAGGTGATTGGATTTGCACCAATGTAAACCATAAGTTTCATACCCATATAGAACATATGAACGATCTATCTTTTTTAAATAGTGAACAGAGTTCTTTTTATTCATAGGTACTGATCATTGATACTTCAAAAAGAGTTTCTTTTTTTGTCTCAGTCTATGATCTGAACGAGTCGCACATACACCCTAGTACATGTTCCTCGTCGCTGAGGGCATCCCCGAAGCGCGGGGGATTTCGTGACATTTCGGATTGGCTGTCTTGTATTTCTAATAAGTTGTTTAATGGTTGGCATACTGAATCATATAAATAATAGGCTGGTTTAGATTGATCCTAACCGGGCTGGGTAATTCTGAATTACTTCTCTTCAATATTCTATTAAATATTTAAATAAAATACTGAAGAAAATATGAAACTAAACCTTTAATCTAAAAATCTAAAACGATATAAAATTTGAAATTGTAGATTTGCATGAAATCGCTGCTATTTTTTAATCGCTACAAGATCAACAATTCCATGAGCTTGGGCTTCTGTTGCTGACATAAAGGCATCCCTTTCCATGTCTTCGGATACAACCCATAAAGGTTTGCCCGTTCTTTGTACATAAACCCTTGTAATGGTTTCGCGAAGTTTGAGTAGTTCTTCCGCTTCCAAGATAAATTCTCCCGTTTGTGCCTCATAAAAAGAACTAGCGGGTTGATGGATCATTACCCTGATGATATAACATAATAAAAGGTTCTTCGATTTCGCATGATCAGGCGAGATAACGAAAAAAAAAGAGAATAGAATAACCGTACAGGCATTTTTTGTGCATTGCATACGGCTCCATAATGGAATTTACGTTTTTTTTTTTACCTTTCCTTTCATCGAAATAAGAGAAAATATAGGTTTTATTATACGCAGATCAATAAATAATCCAATTACCACCCTTTTTTTTTCGAGGAGTTAAAAAAAAATACTATGATGGTTCCGTTGCTTTATATATATATATTTAAATTCGTAAATTCGTCTGTGATTCAGCAATCCCAAAGTGTCTTTTTTTTTTTTTAATATCTATTTTGTAAATAGCCTTCCGGTGTGAAAACAAAGTTTGTGACGCTGAAATGTGCCCACAACACAATAGGTAAGATAACATTTGAAATACCCCTTATCTCATACTACTCTTTCGATACATAATCTAATATTTTTGAAAAAAAAAAATCTAAAAAATTTCATATCGAATTCGAAGTGCCATGCTATTATTACTTAACTAATTCATATTTCCTATGGCGAAGGCATAGTCTTTTTTTCTCGAAAATAAAAAACTCATTGGCGCTAAGCGTGAGGGAATGCTATACGTTTGGTAATTGCTCCTCCAACTAGGATAAAAGATGCTATTGAAGCGGTAAATCCCATGCATATTGTCTGTACATCGGGTCGCACAAATTGCATAGTATCATAAATAGCCATTCCGGGTATTACCCATCCACCAGGAGAGTTTATAAACAAATACAGATCTTTGGTATCCTTTTCT